AAAGGGAAAATGTAAAGACTACCATTAAAGCAGCCCAAGCGAGACTTACTATATCCATGTGAATCGTGTCCCCTATCTCTATGAATATGAAGGAATTATTCCATTCTTGATCACTAATAATAGTGGAATCAATGGTGCAGAGTCAAAATGGGATTTTGACCTAACGTTTTTGATGAACCAATCCAATGAATACACCCGTAACAAGTCCCTATATGATTTCTGGTGGAATCGGAAAGCACTAAGTACAAGCAAGATACACAGTTGCCCCTTGGAAGTCTCAAGGGAATGTGACTAATGGAATATGTAGGAATAGTAAGACCTATTGTTGCCTTTCATAAACAAAAAGCAGAAAATAAAATATACCATCAAGATATATAACTATATATCACATACTCCTAATTTCCCATCTAAGCCTTACTGTCTCTACTTCTGTGAAATGTGAAACAATTGGAAGACACCCTATTACATTCTTGGCGGGGTTACCCCAACGAAAGCACTTTTTTCCACTTTTATTCTATAAAAGTCAATCACCCATACAATATTAATTGAAAACCTGAGCACTCAGAGACTCTCATGAGTTTGTATGGATACAAAGTATCTTCAGTTCTTTCCACAACTCCTAATTGGATTCCCCACCAGCCTACCCAATCTACTTCAAGACTCAGTCAGTAAACACTAGTAGGGTAAGGTAATTAGGAAGTATTTATAGTCCTTCCTATAACCCCTTCTTGGATCCTAGGAGCAAGGATTTACAGTCTCTTAGGAACCTTCCTTTGGATACACGGATTTACGGTCCCTGACTTTCGTAGTTCTGAATCTCACAATTGAATCTTACTATGGATTTGATTCGATTGATAAATCAAATCAATGGCCTGAACGCATCAGGAATCCGTAATTAAGTGAGTATTTCTTTATTTATATTGGTAATTCATATTGGTATGGTACAGGTTTGGGTCACACCCCGATTTTTGAAGAAATAATTGAAAGTCAACCCCCCGATTCTTAAAATTGGGTATCGACAGTCCCCGCCCCTTACCTCTGCTTCTGCCAGGCAAGAATTTTGTGAGTTCTATTAGTTTAGTAGGGTAAGAAATTCCGAGTCTTTTGTTAATCAGGCGACACCCGGATTTGAACTGGGGAGAAAGGATTTGCAGTCCCCCGCCTTACCACTCGGCCATGCCGCCAAAACGATACAAAATAGATATAGATGGAAATATTCTGGGGAATTGCTGAACCATTTCTTTTTTTTGATTGGGTCCTGTTGTTCTCTTAGATTGATTGTATTTCAAAACACACAACACCTAAATAAAAGCTTTCCCCCTTTTTTCTATTGAAAGAGAAAAATGGATTTCCAGTCACAGAATCCAAAATTCAGAGCAAGTTGGAAGCATTAATGACTGTGAATTCATGAATGGTTCTTGGATTTTGATCTCCAATTTGGTTTCCTTAATGACATAAGGAGATCAAATTGATATACGACTAATCAGTCTCAATTCTTTATCCATAATTAATCCTTTTCAATTTCAATTATAACAACAATTATGTGTATATGTAAACCCCAGAACAGAAATTCTTACACGGATACCTAGTCAGGTATCTTATCTACATATTCCTATTAGGAAATCGTCGTGCTTGCATTTTTCATTGAATATATTGAATATAAAATCGAAATTTGGATATAGCACGACCTATGTTGCCTCAAGGGAACTTCGATAAAAGATGGGATATACGGATAGCTAGATAGTTATATCTGCATGTACTTAATAAATATGACTTCTCTTACGCACTTCAATCGTATTCTACTAATTAACAAATGGGTAGAAATATCTTTTCTCTCTGCGAATCATTTTTTGAACAACGGAATCGATGAAATAAATTAAGTGCTAAAATCAAAGTCAACTCTAGACGGTTCCTGATTATTCTGTCTTTATCTCACTCATAGAGAACAGATTCAATTCCGAATCCATTTATGGTACCCAATCTGGTCGTAATATCATAAAGTAGAAATTGGATCTATTTTGATATTCTATACAAGACTCCATAAGTCTAAGTGGCAGAATTTTGTTTCCAGGAATGTTTTATCAATTCATTTCCATTTGTATCTGTCGCAAATTCGAATTTGAGTCACATTTTTTTTTATTCCTCCGTTCATACGTATTTAGTACATATATATATGTATATGGGGTTGGATAAAATTTCATGTTGTTCAAATGAGCAAAATATACATTCCATCGTTGCTAGATCAATCTATATGGTTCAACGAAGAGTGAGCCAATAGTTGGATTTTTTCGATAAACGGAAAACTTAAGATGTTCCGGGATGGAAATGAGGGAATGTATACAATACCAGGGTTTAGTCAGATACAATTTGACGGATTTTGTAGGTTCATTGATCAAGGCTTGATGGAAGAACTTCATAAGTTTCAAAAAATTGAAGATACAGATCAAGAAATTGAATTTCAATTATTTGTGGCAACATATCAATTGGCAGAGCCCTTGAT